TTGGCTCTCACGCTCAATTACGTCATGATCAATTCCCATATCTTGTTATGAATGTAATGAGCCTATCCTCTTTTCTCTATTCAGATTCCCACCCCTCAAAAATCGAAAAACAGATCACGAATACTAATTCAAGATCCTAATAAAATTTAGAGGACTCTTCTGACCAAATAAAATAAAAAAAAAAATATATGAAATTGTCAGCAAAGTTGCTTTTTATTTTTATTTTTATTGAAATCCAAAGAATTCGTTTCACTTTCTACATACATTATATATTACATAGGTCATCGATTTGGCATTTGATAAGATAATATAGAAAAAAATAGTGTGACCCTTTTGCAATACAATAAAGATTTCAAATCATTTTCTCGACATGAGCGTTCTATATCGAACAAAAAATTGCAACTAGTCCTTCATTTGAAATTTCAAATGACGATAGTAGTAGAAAGAATACCATGCTATGTTTGGACTTCAAAGGTTTCGCTTTAACCATATAATTAGTCCCGCATTATTGGTTGATTGAAAATCAAAGCGGATTTCCCAATGAATTACGAAATGCTACGTTTCTTAAATATTAAAAACAAATATTTTTTATGAATTGATAAAATTCAATCAATTTCAAAATTCATAAGTAATTCGCGAGATCATGCACCTTTTTTTTTACTTTATTACTTTAATTTGAAATTTTCTTTATTTTTTACTAGTAAAAAATAAATACTGAAAAAAAAGTGCAGCTGGGCCGGTCCAGCCTATTCTTGAAATAAACAACTCGCACACACTCCCTTTCCAAAAAAGATCAATACACCAAATACTACACTTAGATTTATTGGATTTGTTGCTAAAATATCGGTATTAAACCCGAAACTCCCGGCCAGCGGCCATTGGCCCAAGGAAAGGAAAGAATCGGTTAGATTTGTCATACAATCTCCTTTCTTTTACAGATAGATAAAAAAACAAGAATAGAGTTTCTTTTTTTGTATCACTTCCCTTATATATACTTCTATATATTCTTATATTCGATTTCTATGAATTTCTTCTCGAATTGAGTTCGAAATCAATATCGATTTTCTATTTATTATTTTTTATTCTATTTTTCTATTTATTTGTATTTGAATTTCCCTCGCTCTTTCTAAATCGATATATCAAAAAACAAAAAAATAAAGTAGATTTAGAAATGGATTTTTTCAATTCAAAATTCCTAATCCTAATGAAAATAATACTTATTCAAATTTTAGAATTAGCTATCAAATTTCAAGTTTCATATCAATTTCGGAATATTTCGTTTGTTGGAAGACTCCTTAAGTTTCGATTTCTAAGAACGGGAAGGAAGAAAGCGGATCGGTATGCTAATTACTCATCCTTAAATCTTTCCTTCCCGGGCAGGGATTAGTGTCCCACATTGGAAATTGTAGGAGTAAAAATTATTGATATAATTCCAAAAAGCAAGGAGCAACTGAATAAAATAAATTCAGACAAAAAACATAAGTCAAAATTTTCTATATCTATATATAGATGGGATTGTTTAAGTGTTTAAGACAAGATTAAACAAAGGGATTCGCAAATAACAGCGCTAAAGCGACAACCAATCCATAAATTGTTAATGCTTCCATAAAAGCCAGACTAAGCAATAAAGTACCTCGTATTTTTCCCTCCGCCTCGGGCTGTCTTGCGATCCCCTCTACAGCTTGACCCGCAGCAGTCCCTTGGCCAACCCCAGGTCCAATAGAAGCAAGTCCGACAGCTAACCCAGCAGCAATAACGGAAGCGGCAGAAATCAGTGGATTCATGATAAGTTAAATTCCTCACAAAAAAAAATGGTTAATGATACAATCATTCAATAAATTATAGATGAATTATGCCATCATGCAGTTTCAGCCAAACAGAGTAACTAAAAACTAAAAATTGAAGTAATAGAATAATATTATTGAATCATCAGAACCGATTCTCTATCGCTTTTTGAAATTGGATTCTTAGGAATCCAAAACCAAAGACGTCTATTGGAATTCCTACTGAAATTCATAGTAATTCATACTATTAGGATATTAGATATTTGTTAGGTCATATAGAACTATTCAATATCTAATATTCCATATACATATGTTTCGTCCAGAATGGAAACCAACTTTTTTGGATCTTTAAATACATTAGAATTCTTTTTGACCAGGAAAAACTCCCTAGCTGAATTTGATAATAGTTGGATTCTAGGCATTCAAGATACACAGTTTTGAACTAGCTAATTTCGTTTTTTGAATCGCGTTTTTTAATTCTTCTCTTATTATTCCGCATGGATCGAATTTACATAGAAAAAGAGACAAATTGGTTAAGGCGAATCATTTTAGAGAAATTTTCATTAGCATTTTATTCGATTTTCATTTCTTTCTTAATTTTTGATTCTTCTTGTTTATTAAATTGAAATATATTCAATATTTATAAATAAATATTCAATTTCATTTATTAAATATTAAAATATTTTATTTTTGATTTATAGAAAATAAAAAAATACATCCAAACAGGACTAAGAAATCGATCGTTTCGATCTCTTTCGTTTTTTTTAGAATCCCCCCTAAATATTTTAGGGGAATCTTTTTTCCTATTACGGTATATTCTAACTGCCTTATTAGTTATCCCTTATTAGTTATCTATTTTGATGTTCCCCAAGTAGATTATCTTGAGTTCCGCTATTATTTTGGTCTAAATTTAAAAAACAACTATTTGTAAGTGAAGTCAATGATGACCCTCCATGGATTCTCCTATATAAGCGGCGGCTAAAGTTGCAAAAATAAGAGCTTGAATACCACTTGTAAATAATCCAAGGAACATGACAGGTATAGGAACTACTGAAGGTACTAAAGAAACAAGAACAACAACTACTAATTCATCGGCTAAAATATTTCCGAAAAGTCGAAAACTAAGCGATAAGGGTTTTGTAAAATCTTCCAAGATGTTAATGGGTAAAAGGATTGGAGTAGGTTGAATGTATTTACTGAAATAACCTAATCCTTTTTTGCTAAGACCCGCATAGAAATAGGCTACTGAAGTGAGTAAAGCTAAAGCAACAGTAGTATTTATATCATTCGTGGGTGCGGCTAATTCTCCATGGGGTAACTGTATGATTTTCCATGGTAAAAGAGCCCCTGACCAATTACAAACAAAAATAAATAGGAACATAGTTCCTATAAAAGGAACCCATGGACCATATTCTTCTCCAATCTGGGTTTGGCTCACGTCGCGAATGAATTCAAGGACATATTCGAAGAAATTCTGCCCGTCATTCGGAATGGTTTGTGGATTCCGAACAGCTATACTGGCTGAAACTAATAAGATAGCAATTACAACCCAAGAAGTAATAAGTACTTGGCCATGGACTTGAAAACCTCCTATTTGCCAATAGAAATGTTGGCCTACTTCTACACCCGATATTTCGTATAACACTTTTAGTGTGTTGGTGGAACATGATAGAACATTCATATTACCCTCTGATAGAAATTGAAATTCCAGGAAATTATTTTAATTCAACCATCTCTTTTTCGACTTGCTTATTTGAATTTTTTGATACGAACTAATACCATAATATCCCCACTCATTTTTATCTCATTTATATAATAAAATTCAAGAATAGTAAACGGGAGTTCAAAACAAAATTTCTATCTTATTATTAATTACGTATTTCGTATATAGCTAGAACGACCCTCACAAATTGCGAATACTAATTTGTTAAGAATTAATCGGATTGAAGCTATAGCGTCATCATTTGCTGGAATTGAAATATCTGCAAGGTCGGGATCACAATTTGTATCGATTAAGCAAATTGTTGGAATTCCCAAAGTGATACATTCTCGAAGAGCTGTATATTCTTCTTGCTGATCAACGAGAATTAGAATATCGGGTAACTCCGTCATATATTTAATCCCGCCCAGATATGTTTGCAAGTGGGATAATTGTCTCTTAAACATAGCTGCGTCTCTTTTTTTTGGAAGACAGTAGAATTTCCCCGTCTTTTGTTCGATTCTCAAGTCCCTGAACTTATGAAGTCTAGTTTCTGTAGTGGACCAATTGGTTAACATGCCACCGAGCCATTTTTTATTAACATAATGACACCGAGCCCTTATTGCAGCCCGTGCTACTGAATCGGCTGCTTTAGTTTTTGTACCAACAATTAAAAACTCTTTTCCCTTACTTGCTGCATCAAAAACTAAATCACAAGCTTCTGATAAAAAACGAGCAGTTTTAGTAAGATTTGTGATATGAATACCTTTACGCTTGGTAGAAATATAAGGCGACATCCTCGGATTCCATTTCCTAGTCCCATGACCAAAATGAACTCCTGCTTCCATCATCTCTTCCAAATTTATGTTCCAATATCTTCTTGTCATTTCTTCCCACACTTCCTCTTTCTTTTTTGTTTCAAAAAAAGTGACGAGGTTGTCTTGAACTAAACAATTGTTCCGACGGAACCTTTTCTTCTACCGTGGATTGGACGTATCGATGTCAATACACAATCCAAACCGCTAACCTCTATTCATTATTATCTGAATTTCCGTTACCCCCTCAAGACCATATAGAAAGAGTTTTTCAAATGGAAATTGAATTCCAAAACAAAAGAAAGTAAGTATGAATACACTTTTTTTAGGAATCATATAAATGATATATGATCTAAATGATTCCTCAGGTGTATCATGGCAATTCTTTTGAACGGCAAGAATCAAATAAGCCTGCGTGGTGGAACAAAATATCTCGTATTTCCCCCTCGAAAAAACTCTTCTTTTGACTTTTCAAAGGAATGCTCTTATTATTATGTTTCCGCAGTAATCTTTTAAATCCGGTCCCAACGGGGATCATCCCACCTATAACAACGTTTTCTTTTAGACCTTTCAACCAATCAATACGACCACGAAGAGCTGCTTTGGCTAAAACTCGAGCAGTTTCTTGAAAACTCGCTTCCGATATGAAACTTTGAGTATTCAAAGATGCTCTTGTTATTCCCAATAGGATAGCGCGGCAACAGATCGATTCTTCTAAAGCGCGCCCTGTTCGTTCCGCTCGCAACAATCCAATTAGTTCCCCAGGTAAAAAAACATTAGACATTCTATCCGCGGAAACCAACACTTTGGATGTTATTTGGCGTACAATAATCTCTATGTGCCTATTATGAATTTGCACCCCTTGGGATCGATAAACCTTTTGTATCTTATTAACCAACGATATACGACTTTGCACTATAGTCAGCTCAGTCCCAATCAAGAATCCCCAAGGAATTCCAAGAATTTTTGTTATATGCTCGTTCCAACCCTCAATTCTTTTTTCTAGGTTCATTGATATTGAATCAATTGAACGCACTTCTAAGACCTGTTCCACTTTTGGAAGACCTTGCGTTATATCACCGGATCTCGATTTTTCATATATAAATGTAACTAATGTATCTCCTTCAGAAAAGATTTCTCCATAATGTCCATGAACAGTTGCTCCCGGAGTGGCCAAATAAGGCTTAGCCAATCTTATTACTACAGAGTCAACTTGAACAAGCAAAACTTGACCGGATTTTAAAGGGGGTCCTTTTTTGGCTATATATCCATTTTGACAAATAAACTGACCGAGACTAATTATTGTGGTTCTTTCTTCCCAATAATTAGGACAATAACTTTGATGGAGAAAATACCAATTCAAATTGAATAAATTGAAAACGATTTTACTGTACGGATCACGATTTGAAATTATCCCATTTTCATCCATTAAATAATATTTAAGCACTTGAAAAGTCCATTTTAAATTTTCAAGTTGAAGATATTTAGTTATCAAGATCGGATTATGAGTTAGTAAATAATAAAAGGAATAAAAATTCAAAAAATTAAGGACTGTTCCTAATGGTCCGATCGAATTCCTAATTTGAATTATAGGATCGGTTGAAATGAATTCTTTTTTCACATTGGGATATTTTATATCGTTGAATAGGTCCAGTCGGAAACAATTAGATGATGATAAAATTATCAAGGAAGTATATTCTTTATTGTTATTTAACAATGTGCGAATAGTTCCGTAATTTTTGTAGTTAAGTGATTGTTTCATTTTTCTCTTTTTATAAATGGAATAAAAAGGATTGATGTTGGTATGATCTGATACATTATCGGAAATGAATCCTGAACCTGAGAGATCATTCCTTTTTCTGCGATACGAAATAGCGGATTTTACTAAGTCGATTCTTAGGAAAGCTCGAATCAAACCATTTGTACTTACTTCAATAAAAGAAGTACAGACCTCCTCGATAGACGAACTTTTTATGTCTTGGTTCCAATTCAAAATTAAACAAGTCCGAATTAATTGAATACTTGTATCAGAAATTCCTTGAATGGGTTTGGCATTTCCATAAACAATATAATTGACAACTCTAAGTTGCATATTATCCTTTTCTTGTAAAAAATCCGGAGGGAAGAGTGTTGGAAAATTTAGACCATCTGATATCTCATATGTCACTACAGGGCGAACTAAAACAAAATACTTTTTCTTAGTCGATGTGATCCGTTGGACATAGATCCAATTTTTCCATTTTTTGGAGTCCTTAAAATCGATGTTTACTTTTCCTGGAGGTATCAAGATCCCACTGTGTTGGGATATCTTATTGGTCTCCCCAGGAAAATGAATATCTCCTGAAAAGATTTTCAGTTCAATTCTCTTTTTTTTTATCTCCATTCGGACTAATCCGCCCACGTAGCTTCTTGTATTTATATTGAAAGCAATTCGTGTATCTATTCCAATGAGACTATTATTTCGTATCATTATCAAAGAAGATTCAGGTAAAATATGCACTTCTTCGGGAATGAAAAAAAATGGATCTAGTTTCATTTGGTATTTTGACTTCAATTCTTTTATTGGTCGAGACTCAATAAAATCCTCTTTTTTAATGATTGAAGGCACGCCTAGAGTCCCATATTTAGTAATTCCCGAACTCTTTCTTCTGTATCGAGGATCATCAAAATAAGCAAAAATACTATTGTTTCTGCGGAAAATACCATTTATTGGTAGTTCAATCGAGATACCTGAATGAGACATTAACTCTTTCTTTCGCTCTTCAATCGATTGGATTGGAACGATAAATCTATTTCCTCGCCTTTTTCCCAATAAATGAGAATTCGCATGTAAAATCACCGGGTATATGAGATTCCAATGGACGGGTTCGGCATAATTAGGAATCTTGTCTTCTTTTTTTTTACCAGAAAAATATGAACGAAGTAATTTGTATCTTAGTGGCTCATTATTCACCGAGAGAGTCGAAATTGACCCTCGTTCTATAGAAAGGGAAGAAATATTCAGTTGATCTTGATCCTTGTGTGGTGAAAAGGGGACTGCACTGGATCTCCACGAACCTCCTGATAATATCCATAAATGACTTGTTTTTGGTAAAAGATGAACATTACTATATGTAAATGTAGATGCGTGGTACACATCATTACTCCAGTGCATTTCTCCCTCTGAGTCAGAATAAATATGTTTTCGAACTCTCTCTTTCAAATTCAAAGTGTATGGTACCTCGCGAATCTCAGCAATTACTTGTTCTGCTTCGACATATTGATTATTTTGAACCAAAAGAAAACTTTTAGATGGAATAGTTACATTATGTAGAATATCCTCACTCTCAATAGTGACATATAAGGCTATAGAACATATAAAAGCAGGATGCCCGTGACGCGTACGCGTGGGATGAACGAAATCTTCATTAAATTTGATTTTGCCATTCGACGGGGCTCGCACATGTTCTGCAGTACCACCCGTGAAGACTCCTCCAGTATGAAAAGTTCTTAATGTTAGTTGAGTCCCCGGTTCTCCAATGGATTGACCCGCAATAATACCTACAGCTTCCCCCAACTCGACCAGGTCACCATGAGTGGGACTCCTACCGTAACATAATCGACAGATCCAAGATGTACTCCTACAAGTAAAAGGGGTTCGAATAAATATTAGTTGTGTTTGAAAGGTTATGAATCGATTAACAAGCCCAAATCCAATATCTTGATTTCGGATGGCGATGCACCGTGAGCCCATATATATATCCTCTGCTAATACACGACCAACTAATGTTTGAATAAAAATTCTTTCGGACTCGGTCATCATCCCATTTCCAGGACTTACAGCAACCCCTCGGGCGGTTCCACAATCTGTTCGACGTACAACAATGTGTTGAACTACTTCAACAAGTCGGCGCGTAAGATATCCCGCATCCGAGGTTCGTACAGCAGTATCCACAACCCCTTTTCGGGCTCCGTAGCAAGAAATGATATATTCTGTTAAAGACAGCCCTTCGCGCAAATTACTTTGAATAGGTAAATCAATCATTTGTCCTTGAGGATCCGACATTAATCCTCTCATACCTACTAATTGGTGCACTTGAGATGCATTTCCTCTAGCTCCCGAAAAAGACATTATATGGGCTGGATTAAGTGAATCCGTCATCCTAAAATTAGGATTCATTTCTTGTCGCAAATATTCACTTGTAGCATACCACACCTCAATAGATTGGCGTAATTTTTCTACTGCGTGCACATTCCCATAATGATGGTGTTGTTCTAAAATGAGACTATGTTGTTCGGCATCTTGTACTAACCATCCCTTAGAAGGGATCGTTAAAAGATCATCAATCCCTAATGAAATGGATGTAGCAGTGGCTTGCTGGAAACCCAGAGTCTTGACTTGATCCAGAATGTGTGATGTATATGCCATTCCGAAGTGATCTATTAATTTTCTAATAAGTTTTTTAATGGCAGTTCCGTCTATTATTTTATTGTGAAAGACTAGATTGACTCGTTCTGCCATAAGCCCCTCCATATTCTGCTGATTAGGATTCGACAATGAGTTTGAGTCAATGATTTGAAAACTTCCCTTTCTCGATATTAATCCGGATAGAAATTCTGAGGAAGTAGAGTCTTAGTAGAAACAGAGAGATCAAAATTCATGCCAGTGTCTCACAAAATCACTTAATTGAGATGCCATATGATTAGTGACCATACGAGCAGGCTCGACAAAACCCTTGTAGAGCTTCTTCGATTTCTCGAAAAAGATAAATAGGACCAATAGTTGTTCGAATATATATACAAAGAATTTCTTTTTTTACACTTCTTACTAAAAAAGAGTGTTCATAAATCTCCTGACAAGTACCCCCAGATTCATAGTGAATCTCGATGGGACCTTCTCTTGAAGCAATAATGCGTTGATCGAGCCGCCAGCGGAGCCAAAAAGGACTATTTAAATTGAGTCTTTTCTGTCGATAAGCTCCAATTGCATCATAGGAATTACAAAAAAGAGGTTCTTTTTGTTTCGTAGACTGATAATTATTATCATTAATTCTTTCATTTTGATACTTTCTTCGATTCCATGGATTATACCTATTTCTACAAATACCTCGGCGATTCCCAATGGTTAATACATATAGACCAATAAGCATATCTTGGGTTGGTACGGAAATAGGATCCCCAATAGCTGGAGACAAGAGATTCATATGCGAAAACATAAGTAAATGGGCCTCCGCTTGAGCCTCTAACGATAAGGGTACATGAACAGCCATTTGATCCCCATCAAAGTCTGCATTGAATCCCTTACAAACTAATGGATGTAAACAAACAGCACGTCCTTCGACTAAAATGGGTTGAAATGCCTGTATGCCTAATCTATGCAAAGTGGGCGCTCTATTCAGCAATACGGGGTGCCCCTGCATAACTTCCTGCAATATTTCCCAGACAATTGTATCTTTTTCCCGAATTTGACTCTTAGCAACTCCTATGTTCGAAGCAAGATGTTGTCTAATTAGTCCCCGAATTACAAATGTCTGGAAAAGCTCTATTGCTATTTCCCGAGGCAATCCACATCGATGGAGTGGAAGTGAGGGTCCTACAACAATGACAGAACGACCCGAATAATCAACCCGTTTGCCAAGCATAGTCTCACGAAATCTTCCCTCTTTTCCTTCAATTACATCAGAAAACGACTTGTAAACCTTATTATGACCATCCCTGATTGGCTGTCCGCGAATTCCATTATCAAGAAGCGTATCGACGGCTTCTTGTACCAATTTTTCTTGACACATTACTAATTCCCCCGGTGTAGATCTATTTGTTGTTAATAGATCGGTAAGCGTATTGTTTCGATAGATGACTCTTCTATAGAGTTCATTAATATCCGAGCTCATTAGCTTACCCCCATCTATCTGAATGATGGGTCGTAATTCAGGAGGAAGAACTGGTAGTAAACATAAAACCATCCATTCGGGTTCGATATTTGTTCGAATAAAATGTTTAGCTAATTCTATGCGTCTAATCAAAAAATCCCTTCTTCTTCCAATTTTGCGATCTTCCCATTCATTACCCGTGGTTCTTTCTTCTCCTAATTCCTTCCATTCTACTAATGAATAATCTAGAATACTTCGCAAATCTATATCGGCTAATTGTTCTCGTATCGCACCTGCTCCAGTACAAATTTCTCGATTTCGAAATATATCGAAGCCCTGAGTAGTAAAAAAAACTGGGATGCTGTATTTCCAGGATTGTATTTCATATTCGAATAACCCTCGTAATCGTAAGAAAGTAGGTTTTTTAACTATAGGCCTAGCAAAAGAAAAATTTGGATAGGGTCCTCCCCCCTTTTAAATCGGACGTGAAAGTTTCTTTTCGTCCGGCTCAAGTAGTTAGAACCAAATAAAAAAAGCGGTTTTTACTTTCAAATTCTCGAAAAATCTCCTATAATCTACTCCTTACTCAAGTTAGTAGTAAAGACCAAGTAACATTTCATTGATTCATTCTTATTTTTTTTTTTCTATTTTTTATTTAATTCAAAATAAATGATACTATTTCCATATAAATAAATGAAAAAATAGGAAATTCTTGAGTAGTCTACTTCCCTTCGAACGCGGAATCCCCGTAAGGGTTGTACTTCAAAAGGGATTGACTTGTCCATGTACCCTTCCATTTGATTCGATCTTTTAGGTCCTGACATCGCCTCGATGATTATGTTAAGATGTTCTTAAAGCCTATATGCGATAGATAGACTCCTACAACCATGCATATTTACCTACTTATAAACTAAACAGAATTAAATGAAACAGAATTCAATTTCACAAATTAAGGAAGTCTTTTTTCACGAGGTACAACTCAAAATTACTAATTTTTGGCTACTGAAGCGACCATAGACCAACCCCCCGCTCTTTTTTTGGTAATATTTTATACACCCATAATTCTGAGCTTCACATTACTCCTTTCACGAGACATGTCAGATTGGGGACATCCCTATAAATGGGATGACAGTTTATCGTTTTGAATCTGTAAAATTCGAATTTCGATCAAATCACACATCGCAGTATACAAGGCCTTCCAATTCTTTAAGAGGTTTATCTAAAAGATTCGCGATATAACTAGGAAGACGTTTCAAATACCACACATGGGTTACTGGACAAGCCAGTTTGATATATCCCATTTGATATCTTCGAATACGAGAATCCGCAAATTCAACTCCGCATTGTTCACAAAATTTCTGGTCCTCTTTTTCATCTCTGATTACTCGATAATTTCCACAAGCACAAATTCCACTTTTTATAGGACCAAAAATTCTTTCACAAAACAATCCATCCTTTTCGGGTTTATTGGTTTTATAATGAAAAGTATAGGGTTTTGTTACCTCTCCAACTATCTCCCCATTAGGGAGGATTTTGTTAGCCCAAGCACTTATCTTTTGCGGCGAAACTGATTCAATTCGGAGTTGTTGATGTTTATACCGATCGATCATAGAATAAAAATTCCGATTTGTTTCGATTAAGCTTCCTTTCTATTAATCTGTAAATTTTTATCAGATAAAAGGCAATGATTCAGTTCCAGAGCCAAAGATCGTAGTTCTCGAACGAGCAATCGAAAAGATTCTGGAGCATCCTCAGGTCTAGGTATTGTTCCGCCAATCATGGTAGTACCAAGGACTTCTTGACGAGCTCGAATATGATCCGATTTATAAGTAAGCATCTCTTGTAAAATATGAGCAACGCCAAATCCCTCTAGAGCCCAAACCTCCATTTCTCCTACCCGTTGTCCGCCTTGCCTAGCCCGTCCTCTAAGGGGTTGTTGTGTAACAAGTGCATAATGTCCACTGGAACGCCCGTGTATTTTATCATCAACTTGATGAATTAATTTCAAGATATAAGGCTTTCCTATTAAAACAGGTTGTTCAAAAGGATCTCCCCTTCTTCCATCAAACATTCTGCTTTTTCCAGGATACTCCGGTTCAAAGACCCATGGATTTGCTGTTTGCTTACTAGCTTCATATAATTCCGAAAACACTAGTTTTCTCGAAGCCTCTTGTTCATATCTCTCATCAAAAGGTGCTATTCGATAATGTCTATCTAGCAGATCACCCGCTAATCCGAGCGAGCATTCAAATATTTGTCCTACATTCATTCGTGAGGGCACTCCTAATGGATTGAAAACCATATCAATAGGTCTTCCATCTTGCAAATAAGGCATATCTTGTCTAGGTAAAAT